CCACGAAAAGTCAGAAATTCTGCGTATTTTGACCAATTCAAGGTGAAAAAGGGGGTTGCTCCCTCGGCAAAACTCGGATAAAGTTGAGCCAAAAGATCCCGATTCAAGATAAATTCATGAGGAAGTGGAATCTCTTTGGGATCTACTGCAGCATTTAGAAATTGGTTAATTGGTAAAGATACATGTATTTGATGTCCTGCCCAAGAAAGAGATCCCAACCCCAGGAGCCCTGTCAAATGGTGATTCAACATAGATTCTACATCTTGGAACCAAGCCAATTTTGGAGCAGCTTTGTGATAATGAAACCAACCAGCAAAAAGCATTAAGGCTGCAAAGACCAATGCACCAATTGCGGTACAATACAGTTGTAATTCACTAGTTATTCCAGATGCTCTCCAAATCTGAAAAAAACCGGAGGTTATTTGTATTCCTCGGAACCCCCCCCCTACATCACCATTCAATATTTCTTGGCCCACTATTGGCCAAACCACCTGAGCACTAGGCCTAATGTGAGTAGGATCACTTAACCATGCCTCATAATTGGAAAAACGAGCACCATGAAAATACATGCCACTCAGCCAAAGAAAGATGATAGAGAGTTGGCCGAAATGGGCACTAAAAACTTTTCGGGAAATCTCCTCTAAATCATTAGTATGGCTATCAAAATCATGAGCGTCAGCATGTAGGTTCCAGATCCAAGTAGTAGTATCAGGTCCCTTAGCTATTGTTCTTGAGAAATGACCTGGTTTTGCCCATTCCTCGAAAGAAGTTTTTATGGGATCTCTATCTACCAAAATTTTCACTTCTGGTTCCGGTGAACGAATAATCATTGAGTCCTCCTCTTTCCAGACAACACATACAAAGAGACCTGCCAACATAAAACAGAATTTGTGAACTTATTAGAGATGTTTCTATTGAGTTTTGTTCTCTTCTATCTCACAGCTATCTATTTTATATTTTCTTTAATTTAATCTATTTTCTTTAGTTATTCACTAGAACAATTATGATCTCGAAGTCAATCCGGGGCAAGTGTTCGAATCTATTATGACATAACAGTGGGGCGCTCAACGGACCTTTTTAATCTTCTAAGACCTTTTTTGCGAACTTTGAATGGAAGTGAAATAATTTTTTGTGCAGCCTAATCTAATGTATTCATATTTTTTTCAGAAGTTCCTAGATAGAACTAATTTTCCCTTTTTTATAGAGAAAAAGTATTATTATGTACTTACTCTATTTCAAATCCCGTGAGCAGTCATTAGCATTCATTATTAGGCAATCTCCCAGGCAAGATAATATACCGGTATTTTATTTCTTTTTTTTTCGAAAGGTCTATTTTCTTTTATTAATTTCATTGAATATTAGTTTGAATAGCAGAAAAAGGAGAAAATTCTCTACTGTATCCACATATCGTTTATCTCTATGAAATACTAGACGAAATCTAACAATTTTAAAGGGATATAATTAATTTCTGTGATTGGTCGTTCCTATAGAAATGAGTTTTTAATTTGATTAATGAGGACAACAAACAAAAATTTATAACTATAGATATCTATCTATCTATATAGATAGAATTATAGATAGATAGATATAATTTAATAAGAAAATATAAGAAAAAAAAAATAAATAAACAGGGTGTTCTTATTCAAAACGTCCTGTGATCTTCAACCAATTTTGGGCTTCAATATAATTACCGGGGGTTAGGGCTATAGCTTGTTTCCAATATTCAGCGGCTTGATTAAACCAAGACTCCGCAACTTCCGAGTCTCCCTGTCGAATGGCCTGTTCTCCTCGGTCGGAATAGGTGAGTAAATTCCTTTCCTTAGAACCGTACTTGAGAATTTCCTGACTCATACGGCTCAGCAGTAAATTCTTTTTTTGTTCTATTATCTTGAAGTTAACTAAAAGAAAAAAAGAAGTTATTTACATAAGTTTCAAACTTTAATTTTGACTAATAAAGAATTTCATCTTTTTTTAAGTTTTATCTTTTCTCCTACCTTCAGAAAAGGGAATAAAGAATCGGCATTAACACCCTCATTCTAATTTTCTGAAAAGTAACTATCTCGATTTTATATATCATATACTTTATAATATATCCATTTCTATAGAATCTTGGAAAAAGTCTTTTCTTTCTTATTTATAAAGTAAAGATAAAATACTTTCTATCTTTGGGATTTGATACTACACCGCTGCTCAAAATATCGGGGGATCCACTTTATTACATAAGTGGATTCCTGACTTTTCTATCATGAGATAAGTAAGCAGTTTTTATTGTATCGGTTCAAAACCGCGTTAATGGATCTTTACGATGCTTCCTTTATCAATTAGATCTTTTATCCATAGAAAAGGGGGTATCTAGACATATTGATTTCTTCATATTTTGACTTCTATGAAGTTTCATTCTTTGCTACAGCTGATAAAAATCGTTGTTTTGGACGATATATGTATATGTAGAAAGCCTTTATTTCTAGTATTTATTATCTTAGTATTTGTAGATTTGCTT